AATAGGGTGCCTGACTAAAGGGCTATTATGATAGAATAGAGCAAGTGGGGCTCCACCCCTATTATATCTAACGGAATTAGACCGTTTCTAAGGGAATCAAAAACCCTGGTACATCATATACTAAAATATAAAAAGGTAAGCTAATTAAGCTAAAGGGTTCATACCCCTAAAATGGAGGTCAAGTCCCCCCCTCTTTGATCTGATATTTTTATAAAAATCTATTCATTTTTACATTAATCTCCAGAACTCTCCTAGTTATCTCTACTAATTCTTGGGTTGCAATGTGAATCGGACTAGAAATCAATTTGCTCTCCTTCATCCCCTTAATTAAAGAAGAAAAAAATACCCGAACCTCCGAAGCCGCCATAAAATACTTTATTATCCAGGCAATAGCCTCAATTATCATTTTAGGGTCACTGCTCAATAACATTGTAATTAATAGTATGACAAGAAATTTAATCATTAATACCCCGACGTTAGTGATTGTTCTGTCTGCCTTAATTACAAAAATAGGAGCAGCCCCTTTCCATTTTTGGTTCCCAGAAGTTATAGAAGGAATCTCTTGAATTAATGCCTTATTACTTCTAACCTGACAAAAAATTGCCCCTCTTACCATAATTTTATATTTAAAACTAAACAATTGGTTAATAGTTTTCTTAGTTTTTTGTGTAGTAACCGGAAGATTAGTTGGACTAAACCAAACAAGGTTGCGAAAAATTCTGGCTTATTCATCAATTAACCATATAGGATGAATGCTGGGAGCGCTAATATTTACTAAATCAATTTGAATAATCTACCTGATTATCTATTGTCTAATAAACACAATAATAGTTTTAGAGTTCAAAAAATTTAATTTGAACCACCTAGAACAATTATTTATAAGCTCAATAAACAACCCCTTGAGAAAAAGAGTATTTATTTTGAATTTCTTCTCTTTAGGAGGAATTCCCCCATTTATTGGATTTTTACCTAAATGACTTACAATTCAAATTCTGGTTGAGCACCAACTATTAATCCCAAGAGTCCTTATAATCATTGTCACTTTAGTCACTTTATTCTATTACTTACGAATCACATTAATTCCGTTAACCTTAAAAGTAAAGTCCAGTAGACTAGTTATTAAAAGAGCCCAAAAAAACTCAAACAAATACCTAATAATAACCAACACCGCAGTTATTATAAGACTAGTATTAAGACCTCTGATCCTGAACTGAATTTAAGGATTTAAGTTAAAAAAACTATCAGCCTTCAAAGCTGAAAATAAATTTGGGTTTAAGCCTTAGGGCTAATCCACCTTTAAACTTGCAATTTAAAATCATTGTTGAATATAAGGCCTGTCGAAAGAGAATGTTCTCGTAAGTAAATTTACAGTTTACCGCTTTGGCTCAGCCATTACGACGAACAAATGGCTATTTTCAACAAATCATAAAGACATTGGTACCCTTTACTTCATTTTTGGTGCTTGATCGGGCATGGTAGGAACAGCCCTAAGACTTTTGATCCGAGCTGAACTTGGAAACCCAGGAGCTTTAATTGGAAATGACCAAATCTACAATGTTCTAGTAACTGCCCATGCATTCATCATAATTTTTTTTATAGTTATACCCATCATAATAGGGGGATTCGGAAATTGATTAGTCCCCTTAATATTAGGGGCCCCTGACATGGCTTTCCCTCGAATAAATAATATAAGATTCTGACTTCTACCCCCTTCACTATCACTACTTCTAATAAGGAGAATGGTAGAAAGAGGGGCAGGAACTGGGTGAACTGTCTACCCACCCCTGGCTTCAAATCTAGCTCACGGAGGGGCATCTGTAGATCTAGCTATTTTTAGGCTACATTTAGCTGGAATCTCATCAATTCTTGGGGCCATCAACTTCATTACCACAGTAATTAACATACGATCCCCAGGAATATCATTAGATCAAATACCCTTGCTTGTTTGGTCAATTGCAATCACAGCCCTACTACTTCTTCTATCCTTACCCGTTCTTGCCGGTGCTATCACTATACTACTAACTGACCGAAACTTAAACACCTCCTTCTTCGACCCCGCCGGAGGAGGAGACCCTATTTTATATCAACATTTATTTTGATTTTTTGGTCACCCAGAAGTCTATATTTTAATTCTCCCCGGATTCGGAATAATTTCACATATTATTAGACAGGAAAGAGGGAAAAAAGAAACATTTGGAACTTTAGGAATAATTTATGCAATATTAGCTATTGGGTTATTGGGATTCATTGTTTGAGCCCACCACATATTTACAGTTGGAATAGACGTAGATACTCGAGCATATTTTACTTCTGCAACTATAATCATTGCTGTCCCAACAGGTATCAAAGTATTCAGGTGAATTGCCACCTTGAACGGGACTAAACTAAATTTTAGACCATCTATACTATGAGCTTTAGGGTTCATTTTCCTTTTTACAATAGGGGGGTTAACAGGGGTAGTTTTAGCAAACTCTTCAATTGACATTGCCCTTCATGATACTTATTATGTAGTAGCCCATTTCCATTATGTACTCTCAATGGGAGCTGTATTTGCAATTATTGGAGGATTTATCCAATGGTACCCTTTATTTACAGGATTAACCTTAAATGAAAAACTATTAAAAATTCAGTTCATTACAATGTTTGTAGGAGTTAATTTAACTTTTTTTCCACAACACTTCTTAGGGTTGAGAGGAATACCTCGCCGGTACTCTGACTACCCTGATGCTTACTTAAGATGAAATATTATTTCATCTATTGGATCCCTAATTTCATTTATCAGAACAATATTCCTAATCTACATTATTTGGGAGAGAATAACATCAATACGAAAATCCCTTTCCCCAAAAAATACTCCATCATCAATTGAATGATTACAAAATAGTCCTCCATCTGAACACAGGTACTCCGAACTACCAATTCTTCATTACTTCTAATATGGCAGAATGGAGTGCAGTGGATTTAAACCCCATATATAAAGTTAAAACTTTTTTTAGAAGTGGCTACTTGATCCCCTTTACTATCCCTTGACAGGGCCTCTCCTTTAATAGAACAGTTAATTTTTTTTCATGATCATTCTATATCAATTCTTTTGATAATTACAATTATAGTAAGATACCTCCTAACAGAATTATTTATAAATAAAAGAACAAACCGGTTTTTACTTGAGGGACAAGCTATTGAATTAATTTGAACTATTCTGCCAGCAGCTACCCTGGTGTTTATTGCACTACCTTCGCTGCAACTTCTCTACTTAATAGATGAGTTAAAATCCCCTCTAATCTCTATTAAAGCAATCGGGCACCAATGGTTTTGGTCATATGAGTACTCAGATTTTAAAAACACCGAGTTTGACTCTTATATAATTGGGTCAAAAGGAAATTACATATTTCGGCTGCTTGATGTAGATAACCGACTAATTGTCCCATTTAAAACACAGACCCGGTTAGTAGTTACCGCATCTGATGTAATTCACTCGTGAACAATCCCATCCATTGGGGTGAAAATTGATGCAACCCCGGGACGATTAAATCAAATAAGATTTACTTTAAACCGATCAGGAATCTATTTTGGACAATGCTCCGAAATCTGTGGGACAAACCACAGATTCATACCTATTGTAATAGAAAGAGTCTCCCCATCTTCATTTATTAAATGAATTAAATCATCAGATGGCTGAGAGCAAGCACTGGTCTTTTAACCCAGCTTACAGTAAGTTAGCAGATACTTCTGATGAAAAATTTAGTTAAAAAATAACATTAGCATGTCAAGCTAAAATTACTATAAAAGTAATTTTTTATCCCACAAATAGCCCCTCTTTCATGAACAATTTTGTATTTATTATTCTCCTTAGGTTTCATAGGATTTATAATTATAAATTTCTATCAAAACTCAACTACAATCAAAGTACTTGATAAAAAAATAAAATTAAACAACATTAACTGAAAATGATAGCAAGATTATTTTCGTCTTTCGACCCTAGAACTACTTTAGGAATTCCTTTAAATTGAACAAGATTGATACTAGGGTTATTAATTATTCCCACTAGTTTCTGAGTAATTCCTTCTCGAATAGAGATCTTATGAAACAAAATTATTAACATATTACACACAGAATTTAAAACACTTTTAGGACTTAGAAAAATAAACGGAAGAACTCTAGTTTTTATTAGCCTATTTTCATTAATCATATTTAATAATTTTATAGGACTATTTCCTTATATTTTTACAAGAACAAGACACTTAGCAATATCTTTAACACTCGCCCTACCGATTTGAATAAGATTTATATTATACGGATGATTTGTAAACACAACTCACATATTAGCCCATCAAGTCCCTCAAGGAACTCCTGCAATTCTTATACCCTTTATGGTATGTATCGAAACAGTTAGAAACCTAATTCGTCCAGGGACATTAGCTGTTCGTTTGAGAGCAAATATAATCGCAGGACACCTCCTCTTAACTTTGCTAGGTAATACAGGAAGAAGAATAGCAAGGACTATAATCTGAATCTTAATTATCACACAACTATTATTGCTTCTATTAGAATCTGCAGTATCAATTATTCAGGCATATGTATTTGCTGTTCTAAGAACACTTTACTCTAGAGAAGTAGTTTAATGTTAACCCATAAAAATCACCCTTTCCACCTAGTAGAAGTAAGGCCTTGGCCTATTTACAGTGCTTTAGGAGCTATAAGACTAATAGCCGGACTAATTAAATGATTCCATTTTCAAGAAATTAACTTATTTATACTAGGAATTTCTATTTCAATAATTGTGTCATTCCAGTGATGGCGCGATATTACCCGAGAAGGATCATTTCAGGGATTACATACTTTAAAAGTCTCTGTTGGACTACGATGGGGGATAATTCTTTTTATCGTATCAGAAGTATTTTTCTTTATTTCATTTTTTTGAGGATTTTTCCATAGAAGATTAAGACCCTCAGTAGATATTGGAATAATTTGGCCCCCTAAAGGAATTAGACCGTTTAACCCAGCCCAAATCCCCCTTCTAAATACTTTAATTTTACTAAGATCAGGAATCACAGTAACTTGAGCCCACCACTCCTTAATAGAAAATAACTACACACAAACTAACGAAGCATTACTTTTAACTGTATTATTGGGTATTTACTTCACTCTACTCCAAGCCTATGAATACCAAGAGGCCTCATTTACTATTGCAGATGCCGTATATGGTTCATCATTTTTTATAGCAACAGGATTCCATGGTTTACACGTAATAATTGGGACAACATTTTTAATTACCTGTTTAATTCGACAATCATTAAATCACTTCTCAGCCACCCACCATTTTGGGTTTGAGGCAGCTGCTTGATATTGACATTTCGTCGATGTAGTTTGATTATTCCTTTATATTTCTATTTATTGGTGAGGAAGATATTTATATAGTATAAAATTATATTTGATTTCCAATCAGAAGACCTAGAAATAGTATAAATAATTATAATAATTTTTAGTACAATAATATTAATTAGAATGTTGAGGGTTATTTTAATAATTCTGGCCTACATAATCTCAAAAAAAACATTTTCAGACCGGGAAAAAAATTCACCTTTTGAGTGTGGGTTTGACCCTAAAAGATCAGCCCGAATACCTTTTAGGTTACATTTTTTCCTAATTGCAGTTATCTTTCTAATTTTTGATGTAGAAATCACTTTACTTCTTCCATTAATTATAATTATTCAAAACTGCAATTTAATTGAATTTTATATTATTTCAATTGTATTTGTCATCATCCTTCTCGGAGGCCTGTATCATGAGTGAAACCAGGGAGCACTTAACTGATCGAAATAGGGTAGTAGTTATTAATAACATCTAATTTGCAGTTAGAAAGTGCTGTAAAGCTTACCTTAAATAAGAAGTAAAATACACCCTAGTTTCGACCTAGCTCTAGATGTTAAATCATCCTTATTTTTAATTGAAACCAAAACAGAGGTATATCACTGTTAATGATAAGATTGAGAAAACTCCAATTAAAGAAATAAATTTAAGGAAACTTCTAACTTCCAAAATTAGCAGTAAAACTGTTATTATTTCTTGCACATGTAGTTTATAAAAACATTGTATTTTCATTGCAAAGATGGGCTATTCCCTTGTGTTTAAGAACTTTAAGTTACTTTAACAGCTTCAGTGTCACGCTCTTTATTAAGCTACTTAAACAAATAAATAAAAAAATAAAAACCACCCATAACAGTAAAATTGACATATAGACTTTCAAATTATTATTTAAATAAATTACTTTAAAAGAAGATTTAGACAAAATCCTATATAAATTCTGACCCCCTAAAGACTCTAACCACCCTTGATCAATAGCTTTATAGTACAAGCTCCCTGACAAAAGAAAGGGTTTAGAGACTAAAAAAGTAGATAAAAAAGGTATATTTCATATGGAAGAAAAAAACAAACTTACAAAAATTGAACTTAACATAAAATTAAACTCTCCTATACGGATAGAAAATATTAAAAAGCCAAGAAAAATACCTAAAAAAATAACAATCAAGGTTAGAAGCTTCAGGGTATAGGGTAAACAAATTATATAACAAACCGGTAAAACTAATCACCTTAAAACCCTGCCGCCTAAAATAACAAAAATAAATATTCCTATTATTGAAAATAACATATTATTCCTAGAATCAGATAAATTAAAAAAACTTAAATAATTAAAATTACCTAAAACAGAGTAAAAAAACAAACGAACCGAATAGGAAACTGTCAAACCAGTAGAGATAAAAAACATTAAATAAATAAAAACTCTAAGGCCATTCAAGTTTAAAATTTCAAGGATTAGATCCTTTGAGTAAAAACCAGCTAAAAAAGGTAGCCCACACAAAGCTATGTTAGATAAATTAAATATTACACAAGTTAAAGGCATAAATTCACAAAGACTGCCCATAAAACGAATATCTTGAAAGTTACCAACATTGTGAATAAAATTTCCAGCACACATAAACAATAAAGCCTTAAATAAAGCGTGAGTTAAAAGGTGAAAAAAAGCAATACGAGTCTCCCCAATAGAAATAGTAGCTATTATTAGCCCTAACTGTCTAAGAGTAGATAGTGCAATAATTTTTTTGAAATCATACTCATAATTAGCTCCAGCACCAGCCATAAACATGGTGAGGCAAGAGACCAGAAGAATAAACATAATTAATCTAGAAGAAAAAGCGCTATAAAAACGAATCATCAAATAAACACCTGCTGTAACCAGAGTTGAAGAATGAACTAGAGAAGACACCGGAGTAGGAGCGGCTATAGCCGCTGGGAGCCAAGAAGAAAATGGAATTTGAGCCCTCTTAGTCATCGCTGCTAATACAACAAGCCTAGAAACTAATACTATAGAGAAATCACCTTTTATAAAATCTAAATAATATAAAAAATTAAAACTTCCATAATTTAACATTCATGAAATAGCTAATAAAATAGCCACATCCCCAATACGATTAGAAAGACTGGTAAGCATCCCTGCAGAAGAGGATTTAACATTTTGATAATAAACAATCAAACAGTAGGAGACAAGGCCTAGACCATCTCAACCTAATAAAATCCTAATTAAATTAGGACTAATAATTATTAGCATTATTGAAAACACAAAAAAACAGATCAGAATAATAAAACGAACTAAATTTAAATCCCCTTCTATATAACCATCTCTGTACATAACCACTATCGAAGAAATAAAAAGAACAAACCTTATAAATAATAAAGATATCCAATCAAATAAAAGAGTCATAACAATTCTCCTGGAATTAACCCTAAAGATTACCAGCTCTACAAAATAAGAAATCTCCTCAATTATAAAAAACATTCTTGATACAAAAAGTAAAGTTCTAATTAATATAAAAAATAAACCCCATCTTAAACAAATTAAAGAAATTATTTTAGGTAATTACTACATCTCTGACCCCACAAATCAGTATTTTTATAAACTACTAAAATATAACCTAAATATATCAAGAGAAAAAACTATAAAATTAAGTGGCAACCAGTGAAGCAAAATAAGCAAATACTCACGAGATAGGGGAAAATTAAAACTAAAATACTGAAAATTACTACCATGTTGGGTGCATGAAAACATGTACAGAGAATAACAAGCCCTTAAAAACGAAATCAAACCTAGAAACAACATAGACAAAAAACTAAAACTCACTAAACTAGTAATTAACATAATCTCCCCTAGAAGGTTTAATGAAGGGGGAGCAGCCATATTACAGGCTAAAAGTAAAAACCATAACAACGTTATACTAGGAAAAATATTAATTATCCCTTTATTTAAATAAATACTTCGACTACCAGTCCGTTCATAAGAAATATTAACTAAACAGAACAAGCCTGATGAACACAATCCGTGAGCAACCATCATAACTAAAGACCCATTAAAACCCCAACACGAAAGTCTTAAAATACCCCCTAAAACTAAGCCCATATGAGCAACCGAAGAATAAGCCACCAAAGACTTTATATCAGTTTGACGAAGACAAATTAGCGAAGTGATAACACCCCCTAACAATCTTACTCTAACAATTAAATAGTTAATATTTAACAGACCTAAAAATAAAACCATAAACCGTATTAAACCATAACCACCCAGCTTAAGAAGAATGCCTGCAAGAACCATCGAACCAGATACAGGAGCCTCAACATGGGCCTTAGGAAGTCAGAGATGAACTAAAAATAAAGGAGATTTAATAAAAAATACAAAATTAACACAAAAATATAAAAAAACCCTATCAACTTGTTTTAAAAAACTAAAACTTAACCTCCCTAAATTCTTATATAAATAAAAAACAGAAACTATTATAGGAAGAGAAGCTCTTAAGGTATAAAAAAGTAAATAAACTCCAGCCTGTAAACGCTCAGGTTGATATCCTCAACCTAAGATCAAAAAAAAAGTAGGAATTAAGCTAACCTCGAAAAATAAATAAAAAATAAACACATTTAAAGAAGAAAAAGCCAGAAAAAGAGATAATATTAAAACCAAAACAGTAAAAATAAATAAAAAAGAAAAATCACCTTTATTATAAATACTCCCCCTAGACATAATTATAAGAGAAGAAATTCAGAACCTAAGAAGAATTATGTAGTAAGAAAGAACATCACAACCTAGAAACACCCTGACTCCCTCAGGAATTAAAAATCTCTTAAAATTTAACAAGAAAAGAAATGTTAGAAAAAATAGCCAAAGTTGAACAAATCAAAAATTAATTAAAAAGCTAAAAAGAATCAAAAACCCTAAAGACAAAACAAACTTTACCATAAAACATTAAAACTTTGAAAATAATCGTTACCGTGAGTCCGAACCATTATAACCAAAATTGACAAACCAAGTGCGCCCTCACAAACTCTTATGGCTATAAAAATCATGGAAAAATAACCCTCATAACTCATTGTTTGATTAGAAACTATAATTAAAAAAAAGAGAGACAAAACAACAAATTCCAGCCTTAATAATATAATAAGAAAATGTTTACATTTAAGAACAAAAACCACTAACCCCGCAAGACCTATATATAAACACATATAATTTAGTATTAACATTAGCTTTTATAATTTAAATTAAAATATTGGTCTTGTAAATCAAAAATAAGAAAACTTTAAAAGCTCAGAGAAAAAGAAGCCCCTACCATTAATCTCCAAAATTAATATTCTAATTAAACTATTCTCTGAATATTATTAGTTATAGCTTCTTTTTATTTAAGAACAATTTTCATAACCCTAAAACACCCTATCTCACTAGGGGCTTGTCTTCTTATACAGTCAACACTTATTGCACTAACAACTGGAATACTAAATATCAATTTTTGATTCTCTTATATTATATTTCTTATCATAGTAGGAGGTATGTTAGTCCTTTTCATTTACATGACTAGAGTAGCCTCCAACGAAAAATTTAAAATATCTATTATACCAGCTATAGTATTGGCCCTGTTAATTACTGTAATTAATCTGTTAAGTGAAAATTACAATGAATTTGCAAGAATTATAACCACAAATGAAAATATTTGAAAATTATCATTAATTAAATTTTTTACTTTCCCCCAAAGAAATATTATAGTACTAATCATAAGCTATTTGTTCTTAGCATTAGTCGCTGTTGTAAAAATTACAAGAATTGAATATGGCCCCTTACGGCCAAAAATTTAATGTTTAAACCATTACGAAAATCACACCCACTAATCAAAATTATTAACTCAGCATTAATTGACTTACCATCCCCATCAAACATCTCAGCTTGGTGAAACTTTGGTTCACTACTTGGACTGTGTTTAACAATTCAAATTCTCACAGGACTATTTTTAGCAATACATTACAGACCAAGCGTTGAACATGCATTCACGAGAGTCATCCACATCTCTCGAGACGTTAATTTCGGGTGACTACTACGAACCCTTCACGCTAATGGAGCATCCTTCTTCTTCATCTGCCTATACTTACATGTAGGACGCGGTTTATATTACAGATCCTACAACCTTCATTTAACGTGAAGAATTGGGGTTATCATCTTATTTATTACTATGGCAACAGCCTTCTTAGGGTACGTTCTACCTTGAGGACAAATATCATTTTGGGGAGCCACAGTTATTACTAACCTCTTATCCGCCATCCCATACTTCGGAAAAGAAATCGTACAGTGATTATGAGGGGGGTTTGCAGTTGATAACGCAACACTTAACCGATTTTTTACTTTACATTTTGCCTTGCCATTCTTAATTTTAGCGATAGTTATAATTCACTTACTATTTCTTCACCAGTCAGGATCAAACAACCCTATGGGAACCAGAATAAATCTAGATAAAATCCCTTTCCACCCCTATTATTCAACTAAAGATTTAGTAGGGTTTATTATTACAGTGTTTATTCTTTTTTCACTAACATTAATACACCCTTTTATATTGGGAGATCCAGACAATTTTATTCCAGCTAACCCTTTAGTCACCCCAGTACATATTCAACCAGAGTGATACTTCTTATTTGCCTACGCCATTCTTCGATCAATCCCCAACAAATTAGGGGGCGTGGTGGCTTTGGTAATATCAATTGCAATTCTTCTAATTATGCCGTTCTCTAATAAAAAAAAAATTAATTCCCTTCAATTCTACCCTATTAATAAACTTATATTCTGAGTTTTTTTAGGAAATATTATCCTACTAACCTGAGTTGGAGCCCGACCCGTAGAGGACCCTTTTATTTTAACAGGTCAAATTTTAACATTAACTTACTTTATGTATTTTATATTAAATCCTATTTTAAGATTATTGTGAGATAAATTAATATTCAAACACTAGTTAATGAGCTTGATATAAGCTTATATTTTGAAAATATAAGAAAGATTTAAATTTCTATTAGCTTAGTACTAAATTTTATTAAATTAAAAAAAGAAGGAAACCCTTAAAATCTTGAACCCCAAAAAAAATAAAAAATAATTAAGAGATAGCGGTAAGAACCTTTTCCAAGAAAGATGTATTAATTTATCATAACGATAACGAGGAAGAGTCCCCCGAACCCAGATAAACCTAAAAGAAATAAAAACAACAATTAAAAAAAAACCTATATTAAAAAAATTAGACCCTAAAAAAAATAAAGAAAATAATATACTCATAAACAAAATATTAGCATATTCTGCTAAAAAAATAAAAGCAAATCCCCCGGCTCTATACTCAACATTAAACCCTGACACTAATTCAGACTCCCCTTCCGCAAAATCAAAAGGGGTCCGATTAGTTTCAGCTAATCTAGTAATAAACCAAACAAAAGCCAAAGGAGACCCAACAAAAAATAGCCAAATAAAAAGCTGAAACTTATAAAAACTAATTAAACTTAAACTAGAAATTATAATTAAAAAGGATAACAAAACTAAAGCCAGACTTACCTCATAAGAAATAGTTTGAGCAATTGATCGTAAAGCCCCTAAAAGAGAATAGATGGAATTAGAAGATCAACCAGATATTATAATAAAATAAACTCCTAAACTTGAACAACAAAGAAAAAATAAAATCCCAAAGTTAAAACTAAAAAGAAAGGAGAAAAAAGGAACACAACATCAAATAGATAAAGCTAAAAATAGGTTCAAAATAGGGGAAAAATAATAAATAAAAAAATTAGATATTAATGGGTATACTTGCTCCTTGGTGAATAGCTTCAAACCATCACTCAGAGGCTGAGGAACCCCTAAGAAACCAACCTTGTTTGGACCCTTACGAAGCTGAATATAACCCAAAACCTTTCGTTCAAGTAATGTTAAAAACCCTACCCCTAACAAAATGCAGATAACTAAAATTAGTATTCTAATAATAATTATTAAATTTTCTAAAAAAGTCAAGTATTAACTATAATAAATAATTATTTAAAAAGATTCTAAATCTAACGCACTAATCTGCCAAATTAACACAGAAATTCAAATTAACACTAATTTAGCACATATTTGGTCCTTTCGTACTAAAATATGTTAAATTATTAAAGATAGAAACCAACCTGGCTCACGCCGGTTTAAACTCAGATCATGTAAAATTTTAATAGTCGAACAGACTAACTACTTTAGCTTCTACACCAAAAATATATTTTAATCCAACATCGAGGTCGCAAACTCTTCTTTCGATTAGAACTCTTAAGAAAAATAACGCTGTTATCCCTGAGGTAATTTAATCTTTTAGTTGTCAAAAACAAATCAAAAACCTATTAATTAATATAAAAATAAGAAAAAGTTAAAAAATTTTTCTGTCACCCCAACCAAATATTTCATATAAAATTTAGTAGCTAAATACTTTAAAAACTAAAAAATAAGAAATATAAAACTCTACAGGGTCTTCTCGTCTATTAAAAAAATTTAAGCTTTTTTACTTAAATATAAATTTCAATATTTTATCTTGAGACAGTATTTCTCTCATTCAATCCTTCATTCCAGCTCCTAATTAAGAAACTAATGATTATGCTACCTTCGCACGATCAGAGTATCGCGGCCATTTAATTCATCATTGGGCAGACCAGACCTTAAATTATTAATCAAAAGGACATGTTTTTATTAAACAGGTGAAAAAATATTTTGCCTAGTTCCTTAAAATAAACTAAAAATTAAATATAAAAATACAAAAAAATTTACTAATTTTATCATTATAACTTAAACAAAAAGTTTAATCAAAATCTTTAATAAATAACCTAAAATTAAATAAATATTAAAAAAACTAGAATAATTATAACAAAATATAAATAAAGAAAATTTTTAATCCTACAGAACCAGTAAAATTTAAATAATATAGAAATTTAAAACAAAGCTTGTCCCTTGCTTTATTACTAAATTTAATCCAAAAACCAGTAATGGTTATAGAAAAATCAGCAAAATTAAATTTTTTTCTTAAAGAACCAGATATCTTAAAAGACGAATAACATTTCATTTCAAGTAAAAAATTATAAATAATTATTCCACATTAAAATAAATTTTTTACTAGCTCCTAATAATTCGGGATAATTAAATACATAAAAAATAATAAAGAAACCCTGATACCCAAGGTACAAAAAATTAATTTTTCTTTTAAAGACTTTAATATTTCAAATTATTTCATATTTCCCTCACGGTAATCATAAACTATAATAAAACTAAATTTTTAAAACTAAAACAGATAATATTTTAGTAAAATTTTATAATAATATAAAAAGCTCAAATTATATTGAATTGCACAACAACTTTTAAGTGTAAATAAAAAACTTTCTAATCAAGCTCTAATTTGCCTTTCCAGGCACACTTTCCAGTACGCCTACTCTGTTACGACTTATTTCACGTTAATGAAAGTGACGGGCGATATGTGCATATTTTAGAGCTAAATCATTTTAAAAAATTTAATAAAATTACTGTCAAATCCACTTTAATATTTTAAATTAATAAAAAACACCATATAAGTCTACTTATTGTAGCCCATCTCCCCTTATACATCAGCTGCATCTTGATCTGACTTTTTATTTAAAAAATTTAATGATCATTTTAATTCTTTTAAAACAATCAATCACGACGATATACAAGCTAATTAGAATAAGTAATTTTTATCGTGGAACATCAATTACGGGACAGGCTCCTCTGAAAAGACTAAAATACCGCCAAATCTTTTCGTTTTCAAGATCTTAACTACTACTAACTAGGTTTTAAAAATTACATTAAAAATAATAGGGTATCTAATCCTAGTTTAAAAAAAAATTTAATAGAACCACAAACAAAATTTATTATTAAAATTTAAATTTCACCCAATAAAAATCAAAATTAAATTTTTACCTTCCGCTTTCTATAAACCAACAAAAATTGTGAAGCCCCGAGTGTCTAACCGCTACTGCTGGCACACCCTTAGTAAAAGCAATTATGGTTGACTAAATCTTAAATTATTAAAAACTTAAAACTAATAACTGCCTAAATTCGAGTCTATTTAAACAATAAAGCTAAAACTTGCATGATACAAAACCATAGACACAATCCCTAAGCTAAGATAAAACTTTTGTGTGAAATATTTTGCTTTATGGAAAAATTTAAAATAAACTACCTATAGCACTCAGATTAACAAATTTTACTCAGCATTCTCCCTGTCAGAAATTTTTTAACGGTAAAATTTCTGTTAAACCTCAGAATAGTTAAGTAAACTAACTATAAATTCTCACCCTCCCCGAAAGATCTGACCTTGGGGCATCCGGTCAGAGACCCCGACTTCTCTGATCCCACTCCTATTTTTAATCCAGACATAAATTTTCACCCCCCCCGAAGATCTGACCCCCGAGGCAACCTCCTAGAGACCCCGACTTCTCTAGTTAACCCCTGCTCTTTTAATCCAGACATAAATTTTCACCCCCAAAAACCTCGTCCCAAAGATTTAAAGGTAGAAACCCCGACTTCTCTAGCTTATTTACAATACTTTAATCCAAACACAAACCCCAACAGGAACACTAAATATAAACAACTTATTATCTTTTGATTAATAAATTTAAGTATCAAAATAAATTAAATTTAAATATATTAATATTTCCCTTTGAAAAATTAATTTTAATCAGAAATTAATATATATAATATAGGTCTTATTAATTAATAGTTAAATAACTTTTTTTTTTTTTTATTATAATAAATGTTTACTATATTAATATACAGGTATATTATACATTTATAGATATAATTATATATGTATTAGTTTGATATACTTAATAGTAAACTAATAGATTAATAATATAATTTAATTATATATATATATTAAAAATATGATTAACTAATTCTTGTTCTATATATCTTTTTATTTTTGTTTACTCTTAAATTATTATACTTTTGTATACGATGGTTATATATCTATTAGCGTAATAATGAATATAATAGTAATGACTAATAAATATATATATATAATATTAAACGTATATAATAGAATAAATAATATAAACTAATATTTATCATTAATTTAGTAAACATTTATATAAAAGGGTGTTTTTTAGAAACCTAAAACCCCGATTTTCTAACTACGAAAATTACATAGGGTTAACTTTTTAGTGTACAATTCTAGAAAAGTTGTGTACATCAAAATTTACTCCCAAATAATATTATAATTCAAGTATTAAAACTAATTTATTAAAAAGAATATAGTTGATTTTTAAAAATATTCCATAAAAAATAAAATTTCATACATAAGTTTTTATTTAGACATAAA